TGTAACTCAAAAATACAAGCATTTGTGGGTTCAATGCGAAAATTGTTATGGATTAAATTATAAGAAATTTTTTAAATCAAAAATGAATCTTTGTGAACAATGTGGATATCATTTGAAAATGAGTAGTTCTGATAGAATCGAACTTTCGATCGATCGGGGTACTTGGGAGCCTATGGATGAAGACATGGTTTCTCTGGATCCCATTCAATTTCATTCGGAGGAGGAGCCTTATAAAAATCGTATCGATTCTTATCAAAGAAAGACAGGATTAACCGAGGCTGTTCAAACAGGCATAGGGCAATTAAACGGTATTTCCGTAGCAATAGGGGTTATGGATTTTCAGTTTATGGGGGGTAGTATGGGATCCGTAGTCGGGGAGAAAATTACCCGTTTGATTGAATATGCTACTAAAGAATTTCTACCTCTTATTATAGTGTGTGCTTCCGGAGGGGCACGTATGCAAGAAGGAAGTTTGAGCTTGATGCAAATGGCTAAAATATCTTCTGCTTTATATGATTATCAATCAAATAAAAAGTTATTCTATGTACCAATCCTTACATCTCCTACTACTGGTGGGGTGACAGCCAGTTTTGGTATGTTGGGGGATATCATTATTGCCGAACCCAATGCCTACATTGCCTTTGCGGGTAAAAGAGTAATTGAACAAACATTGAATAAAACAGTACCCGAAGGTTCACAAGCGTCTGAGTATTTATTCCAGAAGGGTTTATTCGATCTAATCGTACCACGTAATCCTTTAAAAGGCGTTCTGAGTGAGTTATTTCAACTCCACACTTTCTTTCCTTTGAATCAAAATTAGAACATTAAGTCCATTTTTTTGAGCAAACAAGTTATTCGTTTATCGGAATACAAGTGAAATTGAGACGAATGGGTTTTCTTTGTTGACATAAGATCTAATTGTATAACGAATCAAAAGTCACATAAAATCGGAAATCTGACCCTTTTTCTATATTCCTGATTATTGATCAAGAAGTCTCTATTAACAAGATAAAAGATGAAATTCTTTTTTTCGTGAAATTAGGCAAATAAAAAAATCTTCTTCTCGTCATATATAATTAAATTAAATAAAATAAAATCTAGAAAATATAGTATAGAATTTTTTATCTTTCTATAGCGTACGATAATCCATTTTGACTAAGAATCCCTGCTGGATGGGATTCTAACAAACCCTTGAATCAATATAAATAGAATCTAATTCATTAAAAAAAACTTTTTGCTTAGTGAATGAAATTCGAAGACAAGAGCAAAAAATGAAGAAAATAATATCTCATCCATATCCTCTCAAATTTTTCATGTAGAAAGATGAAAAACTACATTATATACTTACTTAGACTTAGATAGTAGATACTTATATTATTTTTAATTAATAATTAATTCTTAATACATATAGATATTAATAAAAATTTTAAGTAGTAATAATTCCAATTTAGAATTATTAAATTATAATCAAATCTAATTATTATAATATAAATACTATATTATTATATTTTTATTATATTATATATATAANNATAAATAATAAATAAATTAAATATATATAAGATATAAGTAAGATCTTTATATATATTATATAATAAGATAAGATATCTTTATATTATAAATAATATTATAAATAATAAATATAAAATCTAAATAATAATAACAGGTACAAATAGTAAATCGAGGTACCCATTCTATGACAACTCTTAATTTTCCCTCTGTTTTGGTCCCTTTAGTAGGCCTAGTATTTCCGGCAATCGCAATGGCTTCTTTATTTCTTCATGTTCAAAAAAACAAGATTTTTTAGAGCCGAGGGCGAAAAATATTATCTTTTTTTTTTGCAAAACTGACGCTTGTATCATAACACAGATATCCATTTAGCTAAATATGGTATAAGAGGCTTCCGTCGAAATCTCCCCAAAATGCTATTAGCTAGTTTCAAATAGACCCGAATCGGCGAATAGCTGAACTGTAAAGTTGGTCTATCTATATACATGTGGTTATCTTTAGTGAGTCATACGAAGGGTGTGTTATTAGTTTAGATCTAACCAATTTAATGAATTACTCCTAAAGGTTCACATCAAACTAGTGCTAGTTGATGCGAGTTACTTCGGAAATAAACGGCAAATTCATTTGGGGTATTCTCTCAATTCCAAAAAAAGCAACCGGATCAAGTATGAGTTGTCGATCAGAACATATATGGATAGAACCTATAACGGGGGCTCGAAAAACAAGTAATTTCTGCTGGGCTGTTATCCTTTTTTTAGGTTCATTAGGATTCTTGTTGGTTGGAACCTCGAGTTATCTTGGTAGAAATTTGATATCTTTATTTCCGTCTCAGCAAATAGTTTTTTTTCCACAAGGGATTGTGATGTCTTTCTATGGGATCGCGGGTCTTTTTATTAGCTCCTATTTGTGGTGCACAATTTCGTGGAATGTAGGTAGTGGTTATGATCGATTTGATAGAAAAGACGGAATTGTGTGTATCTTTCGTTGGGGATTCCCTGGAAAAAATCGTCGGGTCTTCCTCCGATTTCTTATAAAAGATATTCAGTCCGTCAGAATAGAAGTTAAAGAGGGTATTTATGCTCGTCGTGTCCTTTATATGGATATCAGAGGCCAGGGAGCCATTCCATTGACTCGTACTGATGAGAATTTTACTCCACGGGAAATGGAACAAAAAGCTGCTGAATTGGCTTATTTCTTGCGTGTACCTATTGAAGTATTTTAAGAAATCAGCTGAGAAATTAATGCTTTCTCGCGGGAGGGCAAAAAAGCAAGAATCCTCTTTTTCTATAACATAACTTAATTGAGGTTTCTTCAGAACATTCATTCGAGTCAAAGCAGACATATATGGAACAAGTATACCTTTTTGGGGGATCTTTTATATGTATCGAAATATACACATACACAACTCAATTATATATTAAATAAAAAAATAAGAAAAAAAGAAAATATCATAATCAACCATTTCGAAATAAGGAAATTCCCCCTTTTTAGTTGTTGGAATTGAAACTTTAGATTCAGATAGATCATATCTTGTAATTTTTTTGAAGCTTCTTTTTAGACTTTTTGTGCTCCTTAATGACGAAAAATTTGGATCTCTTATAATGTAGCCAATTTATTTATGTCGTTTTTTGTCACTCATTTTTCACAATATTTTTCAGAAAATTACCTCAATTATTCTATCGATGACTACATATTAGAGGTTTTTTTATATAATGATAGAAAAGGAGTTCTTTTGTCTCAAAATCTGAATACTATTCATTATTTAAAGTGGTTTTTCCGGGCGTTCATCGAAAAGAGATATATGCTTCGAATTTGACTGATTGAGATATAGGGAAACAATTTTTATTATATTATTTATTCATATATATTCATTCGAATTTTTCATCTTTTTCCGTATTTTTTTCTAGATTCAAGGCCTAACCACGAAATCACAAATAAAAAAGAGTGAATAGATTCATAGGTTTGATAACTTGTAATAGAACTGATGCGTGAGAGAAATATTAGATTACATAGAGTCGACGAATGAGATGGGTTCATTAACAATTCACAGATGAAAAAATGGCAAAAAAGAAAGCATTCACTCCTCTTTTATATCTTGCATCTATAGTATTTTTGCCCTGGTGGATTTCTCTCTCCTTTCAAAAAAGTCTGGAATCATGGGTTACTAATTGGTGGAACACTAGGCAATCCGAAACTTTTTTGAATGATCTTGAAGAAAAGAGTATTCTAGAAAAATTTATAGAATTAGAGGAACTCCTCTTCTTAGAGGAAATGATCAAGGAATACTCGGAGACACATCTACAAAACCTTCGTATAGGAATTCACAAAGAAACAATCCAATTAATCAAGATACACAACGAGGGTCGTATTCATACGATTTTGCACTTCTCGACAAATATAATATGTTTCATTATTCTAGGTGGTTATTCTATTTTGGGTAATAAAGAACTCGTTATTCTTAATTCTTGGGCTCAAGAATTCCTATATAACTTAAGTGACACAATAAAAGCTTTTTCTCTTCTTTTATTAACTGATTTATGTATCGGATTTCATTCGCCCCATGGTTGGGAACTGATGATTGGCTTTGTCTACAAGGATTTTGGATTTGTTCATAATGATCAAATTATATCTGGCCTTGTTTCCACTTTTCCAGTCATTCTAGATACAATTTTAAAATATTGGATTTTCCGTTATTTAAATCGCGTATCTCCGTCACTTGTAGTGATTTATCATTCAATGAATGACTGAAAAATTATCTACCTAATCCAATTATAATGTTTCTTACTTTGCAGTTGTACATAAGCAAAGCATTGAAAATCGCTTTCTATTTCTACCCATCCCGGAGATTCATCCTATATTCCTATATATATTAATCGAGTCAAAACAAATTATTCCAGTAAATAACAGAATCGTGGATAGGAAACTCCATTAGTGACCTACCCAAATTTATTGTATAAATATATTTTCGGGATCAATGGTTGGACCATGCAAACTAGAAATACTTTTTCTTGGATAAAGGAACAAATTACTCGATCTATTTCCATATCGCTCATGATATATATCATCACTCGTACATCCATTTCAAATGCATATCCCATTTTTGCACAGCAGGGTTATGAAAATCCACGAGAAGCGACTGGACGTATTGTATGCGCCAATTGCCATTTAGCTAATAAACCGGTGGATATTGAGGTTCCGCAAGCGGTACTTCCCGATACTGTATTTGAAGCAGTTGTTCGAATTCCTTATGATATGCAAGTGAAACAAGTTCTTGCTAATGGTAAAAAAGGAGCCCTGAATGTGGGGGCTGTTCTTATTTTACCAGAGGGTTTTGAATTAGCCCCTCCCGATCGTATTTCCCCCGAGATAAAAGAAAAGATGGGCAATCTGTCTTTTCAGAGGTATCGCCCCAATCAAAAAAATATTCTTGTCATAGGCCCTGTTCCTGGTCAGAAATATAGTGAAATCACCTTTCCTATTCTTTCCCCCGA